TGCAACTTACAAAAATTTGTTGAATAGATAGATAGAGTGAAAAGATCATAACTATACTTAACAAAAAAATACTCAGAAAAGTCCACATACGGCGAAGGTTTTTTGTTGCTGTCGGAAAAAGGAGAAGTCCAACTCCTAGTAAAATGGGTACTGGAAGTGGAATGAAAGGGATAATCCATGAATATTGATATGTATGTTCCATAAAATAAAAAATCCTTTTTATTTTATTCTTAAATTTATTATTTCTTATTCACTGGTTTGTATATATATTTTTTTTTTCAAAGGGGACAATAAAAAAGGACGCGATTTCAAACCTAAATAGACTTTTTTTTTCGAATTAGTATAATTTTTCAGAAATCTTTGAAAAGAAATATATATTCAAATCAAAAAATTAGAAGTTATTAAATAATATTACTAAGTTACTGTCAAAAAAAATTATTTGTCTTTTTTTTATTACTACTAAATAAAATATAAAATTGTGATTTTATACAGATACAGAAAAAGTTAATTATAATTCCGTATTACAATAATTTATATACATATATTAAGAATAGAACAAAGATTTACACGACAAAAAACTACTTAATATTTATTATATAAAAAAAACTTTACCTAAAACAAAGTTATTTGAGTTTGATTATTTAGAATAATTAAGAAATGAATTTGAATTCTGGAATTTAGTGATTGTCTTCCAGTACACTAAGTGAGCTTTTTTTATTTGCAAGAAAGATTATTATAATCGATATTTTTTTTACATATGATCTGAAGAAATCTCATAATTTTTTTGATAATATATACTAAAAGTATAGATTAATGAAATAAGCACTCTCGTACGGATTTCAAACGTTAAATAAAAAATTTTTAATAACAAAAAAAAAAAAAGGTAAAAAACCGTTGGGTTTTAAACTTTTGAATATCTTTTTTGTTTTGAAAATAATATATAATAAAATTTGAAAGAAAAAAAACTCGATATGGAGTAAGAAAGAATAATAAATGTCTTTGACATCCAATTATACCACTGAAAAACTTTTTTTTTCATTTTTGAATGGCAGTTCCAAAAAAACGTACTTCTATCTCGAAAAAGCGTATTCGTAAAAACATTTGGAAAAGGAAGGGATATTGGACATCCTTGAAAGCTTTTTCGTTAGGGAAATCACTTTCTACAGGTAATTCCAAAAGTTTTTTTGTACAACAAAATAAATAAAAAAAAAACACTATAATAAATAATTAGAATTAGCCTAACTTAAAAAAAATTTTTTAGAATACATATAACAAAATAGGAACCAAAAGAAAAAAAAAAAGACAATATATAGATAAAAAAGAAAGGTTCACCTTTTTTTAGTTCCAAAAACGGGATTCTTTTTTTCCCCATCACTACACTACCTTCATGCAATAATAAATAAAGAAAGATCTTTTATTTCCTCATTAAGAGGAAATAAAAGATCTTTAAGCCAAATTAATAGGTTCTTCAAATTAATTTTCAGTGAAAAAAAAAATTAACTTTATATATTATTTCTCTGAATTATTATATTCTTTACTTGGAATGAAATTCCTAAAAGCAGCTGTCCACAATTAAGTGAATATTAGATAATAATAATAAATAATAATATATGATTTTTAAGTGATCAAAAAATCTTATGTTTGTACTGTTTGTAGAATATAAAAAGATGCATCAAAATAAATATTTTGATAATTTTTTTTTTAATTTCTCTTTAGCAATTAGGAAAATCTGATTTTATTTAAAATTTCTAAGGATTTTGGAGAAGTTTTCATTTTTCGAAAAAACCTTTTTTTATTAATGGAACTGATAAGTTGAATTTATCATTTTTTTTTTTCATTATATAAATGAAAAAAACATGATAAAGAGCATTTAGGGTTTTGTCTTTGGGTTGAAGTCCCAACTACTTTAATTTAGTTACATTTTTCATTGTATTCTAGAAAAAAAAAATATCAAGGACAAAAAGTAAATTTAAATAATTTCAAATAACTCAGAAAAAAAAAAAAAGATTTTAATTGAATTAAAACCCCCAATACCTATTGAAACAAGTTTTTATTCATTAAATCAATTGTGAATTTCAGTCAATTGACTTCTTTATTTTTATTTAATTTTTTATCTCGACGATTGAATATTGAATAAAAACTTGTTAGTATTGTTTTGAACAAGTTGCCGCTATGGTGAAATTGGTAGACACGCTGCTCTTAGGAAGCAGTGCAATAGCATCTCGGTTCGAGTCCGAGTAGCGGCATAAGATCTTATAAAAGAGATATTATAAGTTTTATAAGAAAAAAGGGTTTATAAGAAAAAAATACCCGACTTTTTTTTTTCTAAAATCGGGTAAAACCTAGTATTAATTTATTAATTTTTAACAAATTTTTTATGATTTTTTCAATTTTAGAGCATATATTAACTCATATATCTTTTTCGGTCGTTTCAATTGTACTGACAATTTATTTTTTAACTTTAGTAGTTAATTTAGATGAAATCATAGGATTTTTTGATTCATCAGATAAAGGAATCGTAATTACATTTTTTGGTATAACAGGATTATTATTCACTCGTTGGATTTATTCAGGACATTTTCCATTAAGTAATTTATATGAATCATTAATTTTTCTTTCGTGGGCTTTTTCAATTATTCATATGGTTTCCTATTTTAATAAAAAACACAAAAATCACTTAAACGCAATAACTGCGCCAAGTGCTATTTTTATTCAGGGTTTTGCTACTTCAGGTCTTTTAAACAAAATGCCTCAGTCTGCAATATTAGTACCAGCTCTCCAGTCCCAATGGTTAATGATGCACGTAAGTATGATGATATTAGGCTACGGCGCTCTGTTATGCGGATCATTATTATCAATAGCTCTTCTAGTTATTACATTTCGCAAAGTCAGACCTACTTTTTGGAAAAAGAATATCAAAAAAAAATTTTTACTAAATGAATTATTTTCATTTGATGTACTTTACTACATAAATGAAAGAAATTCTATTTTACTACAACAAAACAGTAATTTTAGTTTTTCTAGAAATTATTATAGGTATCAATTGAATGAACAATTAGATTTTTGGAGTTTTCGTATTATTAGTTTTGGATTTATCTTTTTAACCGTCGGCATTCTTTCAGGAGCTGTATGGGCTAATGAGACGTGGGGTTCATATTGGAACTGGGATCCAAAAGAAACTTGGGCATTTATTACTTGGACCATATTTGCAATTTATTTACATATTAAAACAAATAGGAATGTTAGGGGTATAAATTCTGCCATTGTGGCTTCGATAGGTTTTCTTTTAATTTGGATATGCTATTTTGGCGTCAATCTTTTAGGAATAGGTTTACATAGTTATGGTTCATTTATATCGAATTAAAAAAAAAGTAACAAAAAAAAAGGAATCCAAATAAAAAAGAATAGCATCTATATCTAACTTCATATAATATAAGTTAAGAAATCTAATTTGATAAATAATCAAGAACCTTTTGAATCAAGTAGTACAATGATTCAAAAGGTTCTCACAATACAAAGACCAAAGACTTCTGATTACAATTTAATTTAATGCTTTTTTTTATTTCCTGAAAACTATCCATAAAAATAATTAGATAAAATGGATTCGACCTTGTCACTTGCTAATGAGAGCACAAAATCAGGATAAATCCCAATACCAATTATGGGTAGAAGAATAGAGATTGAAAGAAATAACTCTCGGGGTCCGGAATCAAAAAAAGAAAAGTTTTTGACATTAATTAACTTGTATCCATAGAACATTTGGCGTGACATAGATAATAAATATATAGGAGTTAATATCATTCCAATTGCCATTACAAAAATAATTAAAATCTTGGAAATTAAGAAATATTTTTGGCTGGTAATTATTCCAAAAAAAACGATTAATTCTGCAACAAAACCACTCATGCCCGGTAATGCAAGGGAAGCCATCGATAAAATAGTGAACATTGTAAATATTTTTGGAATGGAGATAGCCATTCCACCCATTTCATCAAGATAAACAAGCCGAATTCTATCATAACTCGTTCCTGCCAAGAAAAAAAGTGCAGCGCCAATAAATCCATGAGAGATTATTTGTAAAATAGCTCCATTAAGTCCAGGATCCGTTATAGAACTAATACCTATTATTATAAAACCCATATGAGATACAGAAGAATAGGCTATTCTCTTTTTTAAATTACGTTGGCCGGGAGATGTTGAAGCTGCATAAATTATTTGGATTGTACCGACTACCAGCAACCAAGGAGAAAACATAGAATGGGCATGAGGTAATAATTCCATATTGATTCGAACCAACCCATAGGCTCCCATTTTTAATAAGATTCCGGCGAGAAGCATACAGGTACTGTAATGTGCCTCACCGTGGGTGTCAGGTAACCAAGTATGTAAAGGTATAATCGGCAATTTGACAGCAAAAGCAATAAGAAATCCAATATAAAAAAGTATTTCAAGTGTGACAGGATAGGATTGATTAGCTAAGAGTTCTAAATTTAATGTTGGTTCGTTCGAACCATATAAACTTATACCTAAAACTCCTATTAATAAAAAAATAGAACTTCCTGCTGTGTATAAAATAAATTTTGTAGCTGAATACAGACGTTTCTTTCCACCCCACATGGCTAAAAGTAGATAAACGGGAATTAATTCTAATTCCCACATGATGAAAAAAAGTAGAAGATCCCGAGAAGAAAATGATCCTATTTGACCGCTGTACATTGCTAACATCAGGAAATGGAATAATCGGGAATCCCGAGTAACTGGAAAAGCCGCTAAAGTCGCTAAAGTAGTAATAAATCCCGTCAGTAAAATAGTTCCTATAGAAAGTCCATCTACTCCCATTCTCCAGTAAAAATCAAAAAAATTGATCCATTTATAACCTTCGGACAGTTGAATTAATGGATCGTCCATTTTAAAATTATAACAAAAAGCGTAGGTCGTTAGAAGAAGTTCTAAGATACAAATGCATATAGTATACCATTTATTGACTTTATTTCCCCTATGCGGGAGAAATAACATTAACGAACCAGCAGATATTGGAAAAATAACAATTATTGTTAACCAAGGAAAATCGTTCGTGGTAAAGACAAGATACACCAGGTCCAAAGAACGCGTACTCAAAAAAAATATATATAAATAAAAAAATATAATTTAACTTTTTTGAGTACGAGTACTTGTCAATAAAAAAAATAAAATGTATTCCAAATTTATTCAAATGAGGTTTTCGGTAACGTATCAATAAGCTAGACCCATACTTCGAGTTGTTTCATGCCATAAATAAACTCGAACGCTCAAAAAATCCGTTGGACAGGCGGATTCACATCTCTTACAACCAACACAGTCCTCGGTTCTTGGGGCGGAAGCTATTTGCTTAGCTTTACATCCATCCCACGGTATCATTTCTAATACGTCTGTAGGGCATGCTCGAACACATTGAGTACATCCTATACAGGTATCATAAATTTTTACTGAATGTGACATAGGATCGATAGTTTTTTGAATGTCATAAATTTTCAATCTAGTAAACTTCTAACTGAATGATATATTAAAATACTAGATGAAGCAATGATTTCCTTTAATAGAATTTTTGTAATGAATTCTGGCTCAATTGATAAAAAAATGGGGCTAAAATACTTTGATTTCTTAGATTTTCACAAATATAAACTAGTGGGTCATAACCTATTATATATCCAAATTGCAATCTATAATTTTTTTATTTATGCTACTTATTTAATAAGGTCGATTGGTTGATGCGAGTCGATTTTCTGTTACGATAAATTGACGAGACTATAGCTAATCCAATAGCTGCTTCAGCAGCTGCAATTGCTATAACAAAAATGCAGAAAATATCCCCTTTTAGTTGGGAATTATCAAAAAAATCAGAAAATGTTACGAAATTCATATTAACTGCATTGAGTATAAGTTCAAGACACATAAGAGCCCTAACCATATTTCGACTAGTGATCAATCCATAAAGACCAATCAAAAATAAATAGGCACTCAAAACAAGTACATGTTCGAGTATCATTCAGCAACTCCTTATCAATTTGGATTCATTTCAATATGAAAAATAATTCACCGGATTCAATCACCTAGAATATAACAAAAAAATACGAATAAAAACTAGATTAGGTAAAAAAAATTTCAAATATATATCAAATCTAAAAATTGATATTTAAAATATGAAATAGTATTCAATCAAATTTAATTGAATGAACGGAAAAATCATAACATACGCAAAGTTTTCTTTTGTCTTTACAAATTCGAACGGTTTTTATTGACGAGCCACAGAAATTGCACCTATCAAAGCAACTAAAAGAATTATTGAAATGAGTTCAAATGGAAGAAAAAAATCTGTTGATAAATGAATTCCTATTTGTTGACTATTACTTATTAAATCTTGCTCTAGAATCTGGTTTAATCTTGTAGTCCAAATAACCCCGTACCACGACGTATCGAGAATAGTAGAAAGTAATGAAAAAAGAATAGTTGTACAAACCAACGAAGTAATCCCATTCCCAACGGTCCACAGATTGAAATCTGTGGAATATTCTGAATCATTCATGAACATCACAGCAAATATGATTAAAACATTTATGGCCCCCACGTAAATAAGGAGTTGTGCAGCAGCTACAAAATGGGAATTTGATAGAATATACAATAAAGATATACAAAAAAGAACAAATCCTAAGGAAAAGGCTGAAAATATTGGATTGGGAAGTAATACCACTCCCAGACCTCCTACTAGAAGACCGGATCCCAGAAAAACTAAAAGAAAATCATGTATTGGTCCAGGTAAATCCATTATATTATTAAAATAAGAAAAAAATCGAAACCCTTTTCATGACCTTATTAATTTAACCGGGAAATTTTTTTTTAATATGTTTCTAATAGAGTTAAATTAGAATCTAATGGATATGAATTGATGTAGATACAATTATTAGACAGTTTCTCGTTTTTTATTCTAAAGTTTATTTTCAACCTATCTATTTCAAGAAAGGAATTACGAATATATTATATTAAAAGAATGAGCCTTAATACTTAATATTATTATATAAATACAATACAAGTTTTTAATTAAATTCTTTAGATAATTCAAAAATTTTGAATTCTTTTTTTAATCAAATTAATGGGTTTACCCATTTTTTGTTTGAGGTGAATTCAAAATTGTTCGAATAGTGTAATCGTCAATTACTGACATTGGTAAACGACCCAAAGCTATTTGATTATAATTTAATTCGTGACGATCATAAGTTGAAAATTCATATTCTTCAGTCATTGACAAACAATTTGTTGGACAATACTCAACACAATTACCACAAAAAATACAAATTCCAAAATCAATACTGTAATTAAGCAATCGTTTTTTTCGAATATTAGTTTCCAATTTCCAATCAACAACAGGCAGATCTATAGGACATACTCGAACACATACTTCACAAGCAATGCATTTATCAAATTCAAAATGGATTCGACCGCGGAAACGTTCGGATGTTATTAATTTTTCGTAGGGATATTGAATAGTTACAGGTAAACGATTTGTGTGGGATAAGGTAATCATGAAACCTTGACCAATATATCTTGCAGCTCGTAGGGTTTGTTGACCATAATTCATGAACCCGGTTATCATAGGAAGCATATTGTAATTATCTATGAATAATTTTATCTTTGTTTCTTTCTCTTGTTTAAAACAAATAATGAATATGTTGGATTCATTTTAAATTTAGAGTGAAAAGAGTTGGAAAGAAGTTGTTAATAATAGATTACCAAGGGAAATAGGTAAAAGAAATTTCCATCCAAGATTTAATAGTTGATCCATTCTTAGCCTAGGTAAAGTCCATCTTGTTGCGATAGAAATGAACAAGAACAAATAAGTTTTAGCTAATGTAATAAAGATACCAATTGTTGTTCCAAAAATTTGATCCCTTTGAAATAGCTCCAGAATAGATATATACGGAATAGAAATATTCCAACCGCCTAAGTATAGAACTGTTACAAATAATGAGGAAATTAATAGATTTAGATAAGAAGCAACGTAAAATAAACCAAATTTGATACCTGAATATTCAGTTTGATAACCTGCTATTAATTCTTCTTCCGCTTCTGGTAAATCAAACGGTAACCTCTCGCATTCTGCTAGGGAAGAAATTAGAAAAATGATAAAACCTATAGGTTGACGCCACAAGTTCCATCCCCAAAAACCATATTTTGATTGTGCCTCAACTATATCAACTGTACTTAAACTGTTAGATAATCCTAGTCGGCGATAACATTACTATTTTCACCGCTATTACAAAACCGTACATGAGGTCGTCGCCTCATACGGCTCCTCGGGGGCCATAAATAAATCTAAGGACCAGATTAGTATTATTTAGATGGATATGATGTGTTCTAAAATAGATTAAATAGAAATATATCTGAGGTCCCGAATTATACCAATGGAATTCTGTCTGCTCAAATTCTAAGAATAAAAAAAAGCGCTTCGGAATTCATCTCATCCTTTACAAATTTTAATTTCTATTTGTTGAGTAATAACTAAATCCTTTAATAAAATACTCCTTGTAAAAATAAAAATAGGTATTTAAGCTCATCGTGATTTTCGATTACGAAAAAGAATTAGACATCCTATTAGTTTATTATTCATGACAGAAATTCTATTTTATTTTCGAAATATATGAAAAAAAATATCCTTGTTTCGTTCCTATTCTTCTTTCTTTTTTAGAAAAAAAATTATAAAAAATAAAGGATTTTTTCGTTTCTGATAGTCATTCCATTTATCGGTGGATAGGAGCATACTCTGAATCGGAATCTTGGGGAGTACTGTCTGATCATTTCTACTAATTTAAAGCCCCAATTAACCTTCTTTTTTTTTGTTATCTTATGTTATGCATAAATATCCTTTTCAATTTGGTTAATCTCTATTACAAATTCTTTGTGTATTTTGGTGTTTCTAACCATCCACTCACTTTTACCTAATTGCCGCTCACTTTGTATGTAATACATGTATGTTAATCTATATAACTGATAGTGAAAACGTCATACGGTTATTTAACCCGCTTCAAGCCAGGATGACTAATCAACCAACCTTGGGGTAAAGTGATTCTTACACTTATGTTTATTTCTGTTTAACCTTTGTACATAGGAAATGAGACTCAATTTTTCTTTTTACTGCTAATTTCTGAGCAGTTTTTTTTCACTCATATATAACTATCAAATTCCTTTTATTAAGATTAACTCCAAAGATAAATATATATTCCGTTTTTTAACTTATTTTTTAACTTATTCGTCTAGAAGAAACGGAATAGTCAAAATAAACGTTTATGTTTCAACGAATCGCACGTAGAGATATTGATAAAACACATAGAGTTAATGGTATTTCATAACTAATAGATTGGGCAGCAGCCCGCAGACCACCTAAAAAAGAATATTTATTATTTGATCCATATCCTGACATAAGAAGTCCAATAGGAGCAATACTTGAGATGGCAATCCATAAAAAAATACCGATATTGAGATCTGCTAAAACAAGGTGATTGCTAAAAGGAATTACTGAATAACTTAGTAAAATTGAGATAACTGCTATAGATGGTCCAATACTAAATAAAGGAGTATTTCCTCTAGATGGACGAAGATTTTCTTTGAAAAGTAGTTTTGTCCCGTCGGCTAGAGCTTGAAGAATTCCCAACGGGCCGGCGTATTCAGGTCCAATACGTTGTTGTATCCCGGCAGATATTTCTCTTTCTAACCACACAATTACTAGTACACCTGTTATGATTCCCAATACAAGAGAAAATATAGGGACAAATATCCATATGAGTCCATAGACCTCTTTTAAAGATTCCAATCTAACAAAAGAATTTATAGTTTGGACTGCTGTTGCATAAATTATCATTTTAACGATCAACTTCTCCCATAATTATATCTATGCTACCGAGTATCGTCATAATATCAGCCAATTTCATTCTTTTAACTAGTTCAGGAAGAATTTGCAAATTAATAAAACCCGGTGGTCGGATTTTCCATCTCCAAGGAAAACCACTTTGATCTCCTATGAGAAAAATTCCCAATTCCCCTTTTGGAGCTTCCACTCTTACATAAAGTTCTTGTTTCGATAATTCAAAAGTAGGAGAAGGTTTTTTACTAATGAATCGATAGTCAAAATCATTCCATTCTGGATTCCTTTTTCTATCAAAGCTCCGGCTTTCTAAATTCTCATAGGGACCCCCCGGAAGTCCTTCCAGAGCCTGTTGAATAATTTTTATGGATTCTGTCATTTCGCTAAGTCGTACTAAATAACGAGCTAATGAATCTCCTTGTTTTTGCCACTGAATTTCCCATTCAAATTCATCGTAAGACTCATAACGATCAACTTTACGAAGATCCCATGGTATTCCGGATGCGCGTAGCATTGGTCCGGATAAACCCCAATTTATTGCTTCTTCCCCACCAATAATCCCAACTCCTTCAACCCGTTCTAAAAAAATAGGATTTCGTGTAATAAGTTTTTGATATTCAACAACTTCTGTTAAAAAATAATCACAAAAATCCAAGCATTTATCTATCCAACCATAAGGTAAATCAGCCGCTATTCCTCCAATACGAAAAAAATTATGCATCATTCTCATACCGGTGGCAGCTTCGAATAGATCATATACAAATTCTCGTTCTCTAAAAATATAGAAAAAAGGAGTCTGTGCACCAATATCTGCCATAAAAGGGCCGAGCCATAACAGATGAGAAGCTATACGACTCAATTCCAGCATAATTACTCTGATATAGCTGGCCCTTTTAGGAACTTGAATATTTCCCAATTGTTCTGGTCCATTTACTGTTATTGCTTCTGTAAACATAGTAGCTAAATAATCCCATCGCGTTACATAAGGTAAATATTGTATAATTGCTCGGTTTTCTGCAATTTTTTCCATTCCTCTGTGTAAATAACCCAATATGGGTTCACAGTCAACAACATCCTCACCATCTAGAGTAACAATTAAGCGAAGAACACCATGCATGGATGGGTGGTGAGGTCCCATATTGACTATCATAAGATCTTTTCCTGTAACTGGTCTCTTCATAAGTTTTTCCTTGATTGGTTCTGGCATGAATTAGATTGCTGAAAAATAAAAATTCAAGATCTAAAAAATTAACTAATTCACAATTTTTTAATTTAACGAGTTTTTAATTCCCGAATATTCAACTGATTTATTAATTCTTTATAACGTACTCTATTTTTTTTTGACAAATAAGCCAGCAGCCGTTGACGTTTTCCCAGAATTTTTCGTAGACCCCTCTGAGATAAATAATCTTTTCTGTGCAATTCCAAATGTGAAGTAAGTCTTCGTATCTTATTAGTGAAACTAAATACTTGAAATTCAACAGATCCCCTGCTTTCTTCTTTTTGTTCTTGAAATGAAATGAATGCATTTTTTATCATAAAAAGAAATCCTTCCCCTTTTAATATGAATTGAAAGATATGAATTTTACTGATCAGTAATAATAATGGTAGTTTTTTTGTACAAGGATATGAATTTAATTATCAACAGAGGATTCTGTAAATTTATTTCTGGATCTGCTCGGATTGGTATCTATGTCATTGATTAAATTAATCTCATGTATAAAGATTGAATTTAAAACAAACCCTCATATTTGTGCATACAGTTGGTTTCATATAACGTAACTTATATATTATATATAGTAAAAAGGATCTATCATTAATGAATTGGAAATCGCGTATACATGTGTATTCTTATCATACTGAAATGATTTCCGTTAGTAGTATTAAACCAATAGCGATTCATACAAGCTAAATCTTCTAATCTAAAATTGGGCCAAAGAAAGGATTTGAATTTAATTAGGTTATTTTTATCCTTATCAAGATCTTTCTTTTTATGCAAAACTGTGGTCAAGTTTTGAATATTCTTATCAAATCTTGAATTTCTATCGCTCGCTTTTTTTTTTTTTAAGTTGAAACAAATTAGAATTCTAAATTCTCTACGTCGTTTAGGGGATAGAATATTTTCAGGGACAAAAAAATCATAATGATTTTTTTTTCTATTTACAGTTTTGTTTTGATATTTTGTAATGGATTTTTCAATTTTTTTTTTGTATCTTTTACTTATTTTGTGTTTATTTTTCTGAACCAATGAAATACCTAAGGTTCTATATATAATAAGTTGTCCATCGTTTTGTACAGATAAACGGACAGGTTCAATAATCAATATTCCTTTTTTCATCAATTTTGTCAAAGTGAAATTCTTCTCATTCATTAGAATGTCTAGGCTCATCTCTCCTCTTTCAATAGAAGATATTGCGATTTCGTTTGGATTTTTTAGTCTAACCAAGAGACAGTATACTTTTACATTATTGAGAATTTTTTGATTAAAAAAACAATTCCATCGCAATTGAAAACGCGAATATCTTGTGAGAAATAAATCAAGTTCCACTTCTGTATTGCTTTTGTATTGTTTTTTATTTTTACGTTTTTTTATCCTCGATTCTGCATAAATTTCTTCAATAGTTTTTTCTTGGTTTGATAGAGCAGATTCAGGATTTATTTGTTTTTCATTATCTGATTCAAGCTCTACTTCACCGGCCCATTCTTTTTCTTCGTTATTTAGATTATAAAATAGAAGGGATTCTTTTTCATTTGATGGTATAAAACTTGTTTTCTTTCGAGTGATCTTTTTATTAACATTTTTGTTTTCATTAAAATTAAAAAGAAGTAATTTGATTGGTATGACCCACGGTTTCGTTTTATATGTACTAGAAAATAATAAAAATTCTGGAAAGAAAAAAAATTCAAAATTTGTTATACAAGGATTTAGTATTTCTTCATTCATTCCCATCCAATCAAAAAAGTTTCTTTTTTGGTTGGCAAGACAAGTCTTAGTTATTTTATCAATTCTTTGATAATTCTGAACTTTAGTATTAATATATTTTTTTTTACTCTTGGTATCCACCCAAGGCTCAATATTTACTTTTTTTGTAAACCAAAAGTTGAGAATTCTCCAATCCAAATATTTTCTATGCCGAATTTCCCCTGTACCCCGAATATTATATTTTTCTAGAAAACAAGAGACTAAACAATTATCTAGAGCAATGCCTATAGACATGTCAAATTTTTTTTCTGTAGAATTTATAGATTTGTAGCAAAAAAGATTATATATAGAATCTTTTTTTAAATTATGTTTTGGATTTAATAATAAGTTGGCCTCAAAAAATTTGTCTTTTTTGGAATTATCAAATTTCTTTTTTTCATATGAATCTTCTTTGGTTAAACTTGGATTTAGAACTAGAGAGTCTTGGTTTATTTTCGTTTTCCATTTTTGGGTTACTAATCTAGCCCATGCAACCTGAGGTAAATTGTATTGATAATTACTTCGTAACCAGTTTTTCCATTGATTTACTTCGGAATTAAAAAAGGTTTTATCTTTCAATTCATAATGAAAGATTCCTTGTTCTTGAAAAAAATCCTTTATTTGATTCTTAACAAAAAAGGAGGTTATGCATATGTTATATTCAAGAACAGCCTTTAATTTAGAAAAGTTACTAACTTTAATTTGTGATAATTTGTAAAATACATATGCTTGTGATAAAGAGCATAGGTCATAACTAATTTTTTTTTTATTGGATATTAAATTTTTGATAGTCGAAATAAAATAAATGGTATTTTTTTTTTTATTAATTTTTTCTACTTTTTCTTCATTCTTGTAAATATATTTATCAAGAATTGTTTTTGTTGATTCAAAAAAAAGTTGTGTAGTAATTCTTGGAATATTACTGATACCTAGAAAAATAGCTATAGACAGTTGTTCGATACAAAATTTTATAAAAAAAATGGATTTACGAATTAATCGGGTATTTTTTCTTTTAAATGTCTGCCAAATTCTTTTTGCTGACTCAATTATTTTAGAATCATAACGCAGTTTGTTACAACTATTAGTTAGGTTTTCTTTTTCTTTTGAAATTTCTTCTATTTGATTTCTGATTGTCTTTATTCTATCAATCAAATTTTTTATTTTGTTTTCGCTGAGTGAAGAAGTTCTCCACTCCATGGATTTATTTTGAACAGATAGTTCATAAATCAGCTGATTACTCATTATTGAATCTTTTTTCGTTTCATTTAATTCAAATATTTCTCTCGGGCCAAATACTGGAATTTTATTTCGTTTTGAAAGGTTTTTTATTTTTACTTTAAAAAAAAGAGAGTTTTTGAGAATCCAGTTTTTAATTTCTTTTGCGACTTTTAGGCAAATTGTTGCTCTTTCTTTGAAAATCCCTAAAACCTGAAAAGGCTTAGTTTTTAATTTTTTGATTCTTTTTTTTAATTCTTTAGAAATAGGTTGAAAAAAAGAAGGCTTTTTTTGGGCAGAACCAAAGGGTAGTTCGGTTTCCATTCCCCAAACTGTTAAAAAACAAAAATCATTTTTTTCTCCTTTGACTTTTGTTTTTTTTAGTCGAGCCTTCTGAGATGATTGAAATTTAGATTTATGCCAAGGTTTAAGATAAAAAGGAAATAGGATTTTTATCTGAATACCATCCGTTAACCAGTTTTTTGGAAATTCTGTTTCGGATAGTTGAACCCCATTATAAGTGCATTTAACATGCATTTCACGTTTCCAATCCTTTAAATCCTCAGACCACTCGGGAATTTGAAATAATAACATACGGACGCTATTTTTCATTATTATCAATAAAGGTAATATAATATATTTTCTAAGAATAGATTGAGTTACTAAGAGAAAACCTCTTATTATTTGAGCAAAGAGGAAGCTATCCCAAGTTTCTGCAATTTCAATCCGTCTTTTTTCTTTTATTTTTGATTGCTCTTCTTCTTTTTTATCAATTTTTTTTTTTTTTTTGTTTTTCCACATAAAATTTCTAAGAATTTTTTTTTTTAGTCCCCGTATATCAAACGAAAACAAAAAAAGTTTATCTATTCTATCAAAAAAAAGGGGGGAATGTACTTTTGCTTGAAAAATTTCCCAAATAACAGTTTTACGC